TGCATCCTCGATCGGTGCTGAAATGCTACACAATTCCTTCTTTCTTTGTTTTTGTTCCTTGTCTATGCAAAAACTATATCTTGTTCAATCGATGAAAAGAAGCCCCCTTGCCCTTATACCTTATAAGATTTTCTTTATTGATTTCATTGATTTCGGAATAGCAGAATTGCAAGTAAAGATCTTAGGAAAATGGAAGTCCATGATCCACGGGTTTGAATAAATAGATATTCTCGTATTGACACACTTCAATTCTATGTCAAATCCATTTCCCTTTTTTTGTTCAAATCCTTTTCTTTATCAATTTATCAGAATGAATTATTAATTAATAATAGGAAATTGATGTAGTAGGTAGATATTGACCGAACTACAAGTTCGGAACTCCGTGATATGGAAAGGAGCAATAGAGATCTTAAAAGGATAATTGAACTGACTTGTCTTCGAATCGAATTTTGTTTGTTTTGGTCCTGAAAAAAAGAATTCTATTTGTTCAACACACCATTGCATTTCTATTGACAACGGTGTGTTGAACAAATAGAATTTCTCATAGATAAAAAACATCTTTATCCATGATCGTCTTATAGTCTTCTATTTGGTTTTTCTTGTACTTTACTCAAATGATGGGTCCGTCTTGCTGCATTTACTTATTCTCGGTTATTACACCTTATCCCAAAGCTAAGTAAAATCCGAATAAATTGAAAAAAAAAAATGGCCCATCTATCCCAATTTTTCCATTTGGATTAGGAATGCTTTTTCACTTTTTTATTCTTTTTTTTTATTCGATCCACTAATTTTGTTATTTTTTGTTATTTTGGTCTTTCTAATTAATCATAAAACCCTTCAGTTTAATGTCTTGACAGAGCCGTACAATGTAATTCCTTTGATTTTTTATTTGAATCAATCTTATTTCCATATCCTTTCTTATATGGGTTGCTAACTCAACGGTAGAGTACTCGGCTTTTAAGTGCGACTATGATCTTTTACACATTTGGATGAAGCACCAAATTCGTCCAGACTATTGGTAGAGTCTATAAGACTACGACTGATCCTCAAAGGTAATGAGTGGAAAAAGCAGCATGTCGTAATAAAACAAATTTCTTATTCTCGATTTTGATGAATTTTTTTGAATTGAACTTTAAGCTTGGAGTTTGCTCTTAGCATTAGCCCCTTACGGTTACAGCAGTTCCAAAAGATTGTTTTGATTTTTGGAAGGGGACAAAAAGATTCTATTTATAGTTGGGTCTAGTGAATAAATGGATAGAGCCTTGGAGCTGGCTCCAATTCTGTTAAAATAGAGAGTAAGGAGCTTATGTTCTTAATTTGAATCATTCCCCGATCTAATTAGAGGTTAAAAATGGATTAGTGCCTTATGCGGGAAACGATGGGTTTTGCTGTGAGTAGACCCTTGATCTTTTCTTTTTTTAATCCTAATTATTCTTTATTATGAATTGGATGTGTAAAAGAAAGAGTATATTGATAAAAAGAATTTATTCCAAAATCAAAAGAGCAATTGGATTGCAAAAATAAAGGATTTTTTACCTTTTGTAATCAGAACAAACATAAACTAAGGATGCAAAAGGATGAGAAAAAAGTTCGCGGATTGGACTCCCTCTTTCTTTTTCGGGGTATAGATTTATTAATACATACCTTGTTCTGACCATATTGCACTATGTATCGTTTGATAAACCAAGAAATGCTTCCTTCTTATGGGAAATCGCGATGGGAAAATTACAAGAATATTTCGAAAAAGATAAATTTCGTCAGCAATACTTCTTATATCCACTTCTTTTTCAGGAGTATATTTATGCATTTTCTCATGATCATGGTTTTAGTCGTTCTTTTTTTTACGAACACATGGAAATTCTTGGTTATGACAATAAATTTAGTTCAGTACTTATGAAACGTTTAATTACTCGAATGTATCAACAGAATTTTTTGATTAATTCGCTTAATCATTCTAAGAAAAATGGATTCCGTGGACACAACAATTATTTTTATTCTCGTTTCTTTTCTCTGATGATATCAGAGAGTTTTGCGGTCATTGTGGAAATTCCATTATCATTACAATTAGTATCTTCTGCGAAAGAAAAAGAAATACAAAAATCTCACAATTTACGATCTATTCATTCAACATTTTCCTTTTTCGAAGATAAATTATCACATTTAAATTATGTATCAGATATCTTAATACCCTATCCTATCCATTTGGAAATCTTGATTAAAATCCTTCAATGTTGGATCCAAGATGTTCCTTCTTTGCATTTATTCCGATTCCTTCTCTACGAATATTCAAATTGGAATAGTCTTCTTACTTCGAAGAAATTTAGTAACTCTTTTTCAAAGGAAAATAAAAGAATATTTCGGTTCCTATATAATTTGTATCTATCTGAATGTGAATTTGTATTTCTTTTTCTGTGTAAACAATCTTCTTGTTTACGATTAACTTCTTCTGGAACCTTTCTTGAACGAATCCACTTCTATAGGAAAATTCAAGGTTTTGGATTAGTATACCGAAATTCTTTTCATAAAACCCTATGGTTATTTATAGATCCTTTTTTCCATTATGTTCGATATCAAGCACAAGCAATTTTAGCTTCAAAAGGGGCTCACTTTTGGATGAAGAAATGGAAATGCTACCTTGTCAATTTCTTGCAAGATTATTTACGTTTTTGGTCTCAACCTCGGCGAATCCATATAAAACAATTAGCAAACTATTCCTTTGATTTTATGGGCTATCTTTCAAATGTACTAATAAGTCCTTTGTTGATAAGGAATCAAATGTTAGAGAATTCATATCTAATAAGTTTTCCTATTAGGAAATTCGAGACCAAAGTTCCCATTATTCCTCTCATTGGATCATTGTCTAAAGCTCAATTTTGTACCGTATCGGGGCATCCTATTAGTAAACCAACCTGGGCCGATTTATCCGATTATGATATTATTGATCGATTTGTTGGGATATATAGAAACCTTTCTCATTATCATAGCGGATCCTTGAAAAAGCGTACTTTGTATCGAATAAAGTATATACTTCGACTTTCGTGTGCTAGAACTTTAGCTCGTAAACATAAAAGTACGATACGCGCTTTTTTACAAAGATTAGGCCCAGCATTATTCGAAGAGTTTTGGACGGAAGAAGAACAAGTTCCTTCTTGGATTTTTCCTAAAGCGGGTTCCTTTTCTTTTCATGGATCGTGTACCAAGGGTATTTGGTATTTTGATATTACTCGTATCAACGACCTGGCAAATCCATAATTATTGGTCATGAGACCTATACAACAAGTGAACTCGAAATGAGATGATCAAGAGAAAAATTCTTTCATTCTGAAATGTGCATGTACTTGTCTAATAGTTGAATGGACCTAATAGTTTAGTAGTCAAAAAAAGTAGAATCAACTACAACTAACAACTATTAGTAGACATTCTGAGAAGAATGTCAATTTACTATTTATACATAGGGAAAGCCGTGTGCAATGAAAGATGCAAGCACGGTTTGGGGAGGGGTCTTTTCCTTTATTGCAACAAGGAAAAATTATCTACTCCATCCGACTAGTTCCGGGTTCGAGTCCCGGGCAACCCATAAGAAAATGGAAAAGGAATCCTTATTTTTGAATTTTGGCTCACTTTTCTTAGAAATTCTTTTTTTTTTAGTGGATTTAGTTATATGGTTAACTATTTGTATTTGTTGAACTTGGTTGACATTGACATATAACCTATGTTATACTGTTAAATAACAAGCCCTGTATTATCTAACTTATCTTCTGTTTGATAAAGTTAATACGTATGCTTGGGAGTCCTTGCAAATTGAATAAATCAAGATCTTACCATGACCGCAATTTTAGAGAAACGTGAAAGTACAAGCCTATGGGGTCGCTTTTGTAACTGGATAACTAGCACTGAAAATCGTCTTTACATTGGATGGTTCGGTGTTTTGATGATCCCTACCTTATTAACTGCAACTTCCGTATTTATTATTGCTTTTATTGCTGCTCCTCCAGTGGATATTGATGGTATTCGTGAACCTGTTTCTGGTTCTTTACTTTATGGAAACAATATTATCTCTGGTGCCATCATTCCTACTTCTGCTGCTATCGGTTTGCATTTTTACCCAATATGGGAAGCAGCATCGGTTGATGAGTGGTTATACAATGGCGGGCCTTATGAGCTAATTGTTCTGCACTTCTTACTTGGTGTAGCTTGTTATATGGGTCGTGAGTGGGAACTTAGTTTCCGTCTGGGTATGCGCCCTTGGATTGCTGTTGCATATTCAGCTCCTGTTGCAGCTGCTACTGCTGTTTTCTTGATCTATCCGATTGGTCAAGGAAGTTTCTCTGATGGTATGCCTTTAGGGATCTCTGGTACTTTCAATTTTATGATTGTATTCCAAGCAGAGCACAACATTCTTATGCATCCGTTTCATATGCTAGGTGTAGCTGGTGTATTTGGCGGTTCCCTATTCAGTGCTATGCATGGTTCCTTGGTAACCTCTAGTTTAATCAGGGAAACCACTGAAAACGAATCCGCTAATGAAGGTTACAGATTTGGTCAAGAGGAAGAAACTTATAATATCGTAGCCGCTCATGGTTATTTTGGCCGATTAATCTTCCAATATGCTAGTTTCAACAATTCCCGTTCTTTACATTTCTTCTTGGCTGCTTGGCCTGTAATAGGTATTTGGTTCACGGCTTTAGGTATTAGTACTATGGCTTTCAACTTGAACGGTTTCAATTTCAACCAATCTGTAGTTGATAGCCAAGGTCGTGTTATTAATACTTGGGCTGATATCATCAATCGTGCTAATCTTGGTATGGAAGTAATGCATGAACGTAATGCTCACAACTTCCCTCTGGATCTAGCTGCTGTTGAAGTTCCGTCCATTAGTGGATAAGACTTCCGTCTTAATGTATATACATTTTTAGGAGCAATACCCAATATCTTGTATCTTGCTAAAACAAGATATTGGGTATTTTTTCTTTTCAAGATAGCGGGTATTTTTTGTTTTG